TACTATGATATTATTTCGCGGTCCTGATTGAATGAATCAACTATTTAATTTCATAGTAAATTTCTCCATCGGCTATATGGCATCTATTTTTCAAGTGCGAGAGATTGCCCCGGGGTCACATTTTTTCTTCTTTGAAAGATGGGAACGGGGGATCAACTCAATAATCATTGATAATAATGGCATTTCACTTCCGCGGCCTGTAACACATGATCAAGCCGTGCCCCTCCTTAAGCCTCTTTCTTCGTTCGTAATCAAGCCGAAGGAAGCAAGGATGATTGCTAGCCTATAAGTGTAAAGAAAGGATAGTCTTTCTCTAATCTTTTTAATCTTTTTTGAATTGGGACCTATCGGATTACCTCAGCTAGCTCTTCATAAAAGTTTAAACAAAAAAGTAAGTAATTAATCCTATCTTTCTTCAGTCGGCTGTAAAGGAAGCTCAGCTCATTAGTGCCAAAAGCGGAAAGCAAGGCAGGGAAGCTAATTGCGACAGTCAAGGCAGGCAGACAAGAAAGACAGGTCAAGGTTGCTCAAAGATGCCAGTAGTCGCAGCTGAAAGAAAAAAAAGAGGAAGACAGCCGCCGTGAAAGCGTTCCACTCGCGCTTCTTTCTGTAAAGAGAATCACCCCTATCTGTTAAGGTAGCTTGCTTACTTAGTGCTTGCGCTAAGGAATACGGTAAGGAAGGGAAACTAAGGCAGCTAAACCACTAGTACGAAGGAGCGAGCGCGTTCTATCCACTAACCATGTAAAAAAAATGATGGGTAGAATGGCGCGGCGCTGTAGGAATCGGTCGGATTCGAACCGACGAATAGAAGTTTTGCAGACTCATGCCTTAGCCACTTGGCTACGGTTCCCTATCAATTCTATGTCTTTCCCCCTTAGCGCAAGCACTAAGTAAGCAAGCTACCTTTCCTTCCTTCTTTTCCTGGAGAGCTCTAATGTGACCTTAGTACTCTGTAAGCCAATGATGGTTAGTGCTCTAGAAGCCCCTGTCTTGTATTAATCTCTTTTCTTTCCGAGTCTACTTGACTTCTTTTTTTTTCTTTATGCTGTTCTGTTCGGAAAGACCTGTAAGTGGTTTTGGCATATCTTATGCAATCGATTGATTCTATCAGGTCCATTCTTCGGTAGTGCATAGGCTCCGGCTTCTTCCTCTAGCCGAGCCACTACTTGCGTGTGTGTAATTCATGGCAGTTTTTTATTATGGAGCTATTCTCTTTCTTGGATTTTCTTATAGTAGAGAGCGGTAAGTTAGTGCTGTTCTAAGGAAGTGGTAGCTGTTCCAGTACACAAACAAGGTGGGTTGGGGTTTAGGAGGTATTTTGAGCGCATGCTTGTTGCTTTAATAGAGAAAGGGCTTGGCATTTCACTCTTTGTTTCGGGGTTGTCACGGATTGGCCGGCCATACGGATAAGGAAGTCCAAGGAGTTTTTTCTTTTTGGAGGTTTCAAATCACATTAGCCATTCCATTCCTTCCGGATAACCTAAAACATGCAGGCCTACCTAAGAAAGAATAGAAAGGGTACTTTCTGATTTGAAAAAAGGGTTATATTACGATGTATACGATGAGATAAGAAGAATAAAACTGGCTCTTCTCTTGAGCCTATTTTGTTTGATTGATCTTGCCACTTAGAACTGGTAGGTAGGTCTGTCTTTCTCTGGATCCCGCTGAGCTGAAAGACATGAGACATAGATATAAAATCGTTTAGATCCGGACCGGGCTCTCGAAAGCTCATGTGACCGGAGGTGGGAAGATATGGGCTGGAAAAGCATGTTAATAATCACCGCAGGCCCTTATGCCCTGAGTTCTCAGCTTCTCCCCAGAAGTGGAACTAACTGGAGGGTCGGTATGCGAAGAGGGGTCTCCCTTGTAACAGGAGTGAAGAATGACCCGACCCGGCCACAAGAAGACAGGCAGAGTGGCGGGGCAATGGTACCAGACGTTAAGGAGAGAGAAGTGAGTTGGTCTCGACGAGAGCCCAGGCGAGTCTCGTGTGTGAGAGTCTGACCGGGATTAAGGATATAGTTCCCTTCCTGGTCTGGGTTAGGGTTCCAAACCTGCCATATCCCCTAAAGCCCCAGAGCTCGAGGTCTACTTCTACCTAAATACATACAGCTTGCCTTACCACCATTTCAGAGCCAAGCCTCCCTTTCTGATAGAGGGGAGTGAGAAAGATATTTTTTTTTCGGATCGCCTAATTCAATAGCTCAAAAATAGGTGGAGTTCGCCCTTTGAAGCACATAGTTAAGTGTTGCAACAGGGGGGTTGTTCAGCGAACGGGAAGCAAACAAAGTCTCCATACCAACATTGAAGGCTTCGCAGCTATCCGGAAGAGAGCCTTACTCTATAGGGGTGCTAACGCTTTACTAATATAATATCAAGTAAGGGCTCTTCTTCTGTTCTACGAATCTAACTAATCTATACTACTACTAACTATAGTCAGACTAGGTCTTCTAGAGGGAACTAGCATAGTATGGTTTATATATTTTGTGCTACTAGAACCACAAGCCGCACTATACTTGCCTGAACCTCCTAAACGAAGTACGCTTTGGCGAGCGAGAAGCAGCCGGGTATAGGAGAAGGGGCGGTTGGCTTAGTAAAGATAGTAAATAGTTCAACTTGGTGGATAGTTCCTCGGCTCGGTTGAGTAATGTAGTTCGCTCGGCTCGCAGCGGGCTTGTTCTAGTGGAAAGAGATTTCTCTCTGGGAAAAACACATAAGATTTGTTCGCTAGAGCTTCATCACTGAATAATGGTGGCTTGACTTTTTGGAGAACTTCTTCGCGTGGGCGGCGTACGTACAAGGTAGTTTACTTGCTTACTTTAAAGAGGGAGGGGGTGTTAGAAATAAGCCACCGCCCGACGACGGTTTACAACACAGAGCGACCCGGGACATCGAGCGAAGAGCTCCAATGCGCGTATTCGGAGCTACGCGGATGCCGTAGTCGCAGAAGCCGGATCAACATCATGACAACGGCATTCTGGAAACTGTTAGGCCAGCCACAATTGGTCTAATGTCTGGGTGCGTATGGCGGTACACTGAGAGCACCTTTCAAGTCGGCTGACAAAGAAAAAAGGGTTTCGTCGTCTTTTTCCCGCTTTCACCTGCGATTGCGAAGGGATTTGAGGCCGGTTTTCAATTCGCTTCTCTCTCTCCGGCGAGGTTTGACTTCGCGTGGTGGGAAGGCCTTCGCTATTCGCATCTTCCCGTCCAGCAAAGAAAGTGAAGGGGAGCGGACAGCAAGTTGGAGGACGCTGCGGAACCGCGTAATTGATCCATCTGCGCTATTCCCTAATTGAAGCAAGTTAGAAAGCCTTCAGAGCCTCAGCCCCTACCATTTTTTGAATAAAATGAAAGCTGACTAGCAATCGCTCGTTTTTCTTATTAGCATGGGATTGGATGTTAATAATGAAAGACAGAACATCTATTAGAAGGCAATCCCCGGGGAATTCCTATCGATTTCCGATGGATAACAATCCATATTTCTCGCTCTCGCTCTTTCTCCCAATCAATCGCGAGGGTTCCGGGCATGAGAACGCAAGTTCCGGAATCGAACAAAACGTCCGAGGACGAAAGAAAAAATGCTCCGCGGGGAACTCGTTTCATGTCGGCGTATTCGTGCCGGTTAGACGTCGGCCATGAAATCCATCACTATACCGAGCAGATCCCGGGCATTCACATCTCGGTCAAACGGAACTATGCGCGGTTCTCTCGTGAATCGCCTTCAGCAAGGTATGGCATTCAGGGTCTGAACCCGGGGAGAAATCTTTCTTCATAGATACAAGACATTCGTTGCTGATCTAAAAAAGATCTTATCCTGTGGGCGTTAGCGGACGTTTTTCATTCTTCAACCGGTCCTTAGTAGCGTTTCCAAAGTCAACCTAACCGGTTACTTTTGTGGAGACGCGCTAAAACAGGCCTATAGGTTCGCCTTTCTAATAGAAGAAGAGTAGATAATTAGATATAATAAGTATATATAATTAGCCAGATCATCTGAAGCATGAACAGAATCACCTTTGTTCCGAAGGCCTAGCGAGTTAAGCGAGTTCCTTTTTTTTTTTCAAGGAGGTCTTTTTCTTTCCCCGGACCGATGACTCGCTTGTTCAGTACTGCTAAAACTATTATAGGAGTATGCCGTCCCCTCGGGACTACCAGTAGTTTTGGTTGTTGAATCTCGTGCAAGTTAGGTTGTGGTTGTATTGGCTGCAAGCGGAACGTAGGCGCTTTAGGTGTGTGTTGACCATGCACTCTCGCGTCATGTAATGTCGTATGTATGATAGAGGTGGTGTGGTGATTGATCTCAATGCTAATGGTTATCCCCAAGGTTCAACGAATGAATGGGGCTATGATTGTACCCGGATAGAGATGACGGTCTTCCTCTGATGTCTCCAAGCCGGCCATAATAGAATAGATAGGCGAAGCAGCCAATAGCAGTCTGTTCTCGCCTATCGATAGATAGTAGGTTGCTTCCAAGCTCAAACCATTTGAAACTGAATTGCTACTTTATTCTTGTTATTGATAGAGTGGTATTCTCCGCCCCTGTCAAATAAAGTAGAGGGAGAGAACTGGAAGAGAGAAGGGAAAAGAGCACACAAAGGTTTACAAGTCTAATGGGAGAAGAATGGCTGACACGTTGACTGCCTTCGAGACTATAAAATATAACCCAAGTGGTCTAACCCCCCGGGGCGGACCCCAACCGAAAGGCGCTAGACGGACTAACGGCAAGCGAGATAAAGAAAGCAGCTGGCCCTATGGAACGGAACTGGTTGCTTATTTACTTTTAGTAAGACCACTTTGGTAAGCAAAATTAGATTATATAGGCATGGTTGCTTACAAGACAAAAGATCTGTTCTTTGCCTGAACATATAGAGGAAACAACCTTCTATCTGGCCTCTGTACCAGTAGTGGAGTGGCTTGCTACTTTCAATCAGAAAAGGAAAATTGAGCAAGGCAAGGGAGAAAGAAGTTGTCCCCTCTTCTCTGGTAACCCGCCACCGCAT